AAATCCTTGAAGATAGAACTTTGTTTCAACAGGAAAATCGATGTTTTACTACTAATCACAAGTTTTATGTTCGACGTAGTACTCATACTGGAAATTATGATCAAGGATTACTCTATCAATCACCATCTACTTCAGAGATACTTTCTGAAACATTTTTCAAATCCAAAAGTTCAGTATCTTCACACGAATTAGTGAATCAGGCAAGGTTCCTTTGTGCAGAATAAGAAAGAATGGGTCAATCTTTCAAAATTTCATTGGAAATGTAAAATACTCATACAAATGTGGGAGAAATCAGGGAAATGCAGGTTCGTTTATCTGATTGGCTAGTCAAGCATGAACTAATTCATAGATCTTTGGGCTTCGATTGCCGAGGAATAGAGACTTTACAAATCAAAACCGAGGATTGGGACTCCATTGCTGTCATTTCATATGTATATGGTTACAATTATTTGCGCTCCCAGTGTGCCTATGATGTAGCACCAGGCGGATTTTTAGCTAGTGTGTATCATCTTACGAAAATACGGTATGGTATAGATAAACCGGAAGAAGTATGCATAAAAGTATTTGCCCCAAGGAGTAATCCTAGAATCCCGTCTGTTTTCTGGATTTGGAGAAGTGCCGATTTTCAAGAACGGGAATCTTATGATATGTTGGGAATCTCTTATGATAATCATCCACGCCTTAAACGTATTTTGATGCCAGAAAGTTGGATGGGCTGGCCCTTACGTAAGGACTATATTACCCCCAATTTCTATGAAATACAAGATGCTCATTGAATGATAAGAAATTCATGTTCACTTATACGACACGGCTCCAGATTTTATTCAAGTCAAGGAATATTTTTTGTTTTGTTCTAGATGAAAGAGAATAACTGGACTCTAATTCGTATTAAGGTTAAGGATGGGCTAAAAAAAGACTTGATCAATATTCCCTAATTTGGGAGATATCATATCCATTTCGTTTGAGCAGAAACAATAGATGAATCAAAAAAGTTCTGCGCCATGAACTTTGTACCGCGCATGTCACTTAGACGGACCTTTGAAAGTAGCGTAAGCAAGAGTGAACAAATAGCATAAATATGAAAGAAAATGCGATACTAAATAAAAAAAGAGTGGATTTTCTTTGTACTGTAGTATGAAATGTATCCTGTCTTTTCCTATCCTTCAACTCCTATAAAATAAACTTGGAAGTTTTTTAGTTTTAGACAACTTCGTTTTTTGATATATATGATATGAAAACTTAATGTTCTTTTTGAGTGAGAGAAAGCACAGTATGAAAAACCAGAAAGGAAAAAGAAACAAAAAAAGAAAAGGGAGTATAATCTCATTTTTTTCTTTACCATACATACATCTATTTTTTACCCATCTCCAAAAATAGAGATATCTATACATCTAGATGTATAAATATGTATCGCGCTCTAAACCATTACTATGTACCCCGACCTGTCTCAATTAATTTGTAAAAGGTATGAATATCTCTTCGATACATTATTCACGTGTCAGGAACCAGATTTGAACTGGTGACACGAGGATTTTCAGTCCTCTGCTCTACCAACTGAGCTATCCCGACCATTTACCGCGCATCATACTAGTGGAGTACTTGTATCTATGGAAATTACATAGACTAAAAAAAGTATTCAAAAATTTGACCTAGTCCCCGAATTTCTTAGATCTTCAAAAAGAAGACTTTCTTTTTGAATGTAAGTTGTAAGTGATATGGACTTCAATTATGTCAATTATATATGTTTATTTGTACAGGTATCGTATCTATTAAAACCAAATTAGGATAAGATCAAAAGATTTCTGTTCGGATCCGTTTGTGAAAGAGTAGAATGAATGAGAAAGATATTGAATTTTCTTTTAACTTCTTATGAAAAAAAAAAGAGAATAACTAAATAGTTAAGAAGTAAAATGGGCTTTTTATTGGGGATAGAGGGACTTGAACCCTCACGATTTCTAAAGTCGACGGATTTTCCTCTTACTATAAATTTAATTGTTGTCGGTATTGACATGTAGAATGGGACTCTCTCTTTATTCTCGTCCGATTAATCAGTTTTTCAAAAAAAGGTCTATCAAACTCTGGAATGAATGATTTGATCACTGAATATTCGATTTTTCCTTCAACTTTGATTGGCATAGATCCACAATGACTTTGCATTTTGCATATATTGCAAATTCATTATAATTATATAATTATAATGAATTCAGGTCGTGATTAATCTGCTAGTATGTATACGTATGTATTAGATATATAGGTCATCCTTTCCTTAATTTATCTTTAATTTAGAAGGATTCTAGTTACCAACGCAACGTAGTCAACTCCATTCGTTAGAACAGCTTCCATTGAGTCTCTGCACCTATCCCTTTTTATTCTAGTTTTTAAAAGAAAACCTTTGTTTTTCTAAAAATAAAGATTTGGCTCAGGATTGCCCATTTTTCGTTCCAGGGTTTCTCTGAATTTGGAAGTTACCACTTAGCAGGTTTCCATACTAAGGCTCAATCCAATCAAGTCCGTAGCGTCTACCAATTTCGCCATATCCCCCTTTTAGACAAAGATCCAGTTGTAATTCCACTCACCTCTTTCATTTATCTTGGAACCGCTGAATTCATTATATTATATAATGATTCCCATAGCGAAATAGTGTATACTTATACTCCTATTTTCTTTTGTTGGATATCCTCTCGTTTCAGCTCTATTGTATGAACCATATTTGTTTCAATCAGAAATGATTCTATCATTGATATATCCGCAATTCAATATAGATAGATATATCCCACATATATATATGTCTCCCTTCCCTTTTGTTTTTACAGCGCGATTTGGAATACTGGAAGGGTCGATATTCTTTCTTCTTTTTTTTTTTCGTCCTATCCCTTATTTTTTCGAACAAAATAAGAGGAATGTCTGATTAGAATTTTGATTGTTGTATCTTTCTTAGGACCTATCTGCTATAATATCTATAATATTATTAACATAATTTGTTATAACTATTCTCAAAATAAAAATCTAAAAAATCTTATCTTATTATCATAAATATTATATTATCATAAATATTATCATAAAAAGAAAATTTCTATATATTTTCTATTTCTATATATTTTAGAAATAGAATATAAATATATTCTATTTCTAAATATATTATATTAATATATTCTAAATTATAATGTTAATATAGTATAATGTATATAATAGTATAATGTTTAATATAGTATAATGTATATAATATAATGTAATATAATGTAAAAGTAGAAAAATAATGTATGTAAATTTTAAATATGAAAATAAATTGATGTATAATAATGTAATGAAAATTCTAACTAGTCAGATATTTCCATTACATTATTAGAGATAGAGAATTCTATTTCTATTTAGTCATATTCTAGTTATATATTATATATTATTTGTAACTATGGAAAGAATTATGAACTAGAATAGTAATAAATAGTAATAGTTCGTATTAAATAATAGCTCATATTAAATTCATAACTAATAGCCAAAATCCTTTCTTGAATCCCTATACATTATTTCTATTTCTGTTATGTGAGCCCGCTTAGCTCAGGGGTTAGAGCATCGCATTTGTAATGCGATGGTCATCGGTTCGATTCCGATAGCCGGCTTTTTTCTCTATCGATTTTTTCCATGATTGATAATCTCTCCTCTCCCTTTCCCCAAACGTTGAGTCACTAATCTATTATGTCGTGGTAACTTGTAACTAGGAATAAAAAGTTGATTAGAGCAATTAGATCTATATAGAACAAATCATAAAGCAGAGTCTTAATTTCTTATATATACAAAATATATACAAAAAATCCGGATATTGACACAATTCATTTCATTCTACTTTGTAATACTTCAGTAGATTTAGCTTTGCTTTGTTTATCCTTTAGTTCAGTCTTAATTTCGATTTCTTCTGTAAAATGAAATTTCAATAAAATAAAAAGGAGTCTTTATGTCTCGTTACCGAGGACCTCATTTCAAAAAGATACGCCGTCTGGGGGCTTTACCGGGATTAACTAGTAAAAGACCTAGATCCGGAAGTGATCTTAAAAACCCATTGCGTTCCGTGAAAAGATCGCAATATCGTATTCGTCTAGAAGAAAAACAGAAATTGCGTTTTCATTATGGTCTGACAGAGCGACAATTACTTAGATATGTGCATATCGCCGGAAAAGCCAAAGGGTCAACAGGCCAGGTTTTACTACAACTACTTGAGATGCGTTTGGATAACATCCTTTTTCGATTGGGTATGGCTTCGACCATTCCTGGAGCCAGACAATTAGTTAACCATAGACATATTTTAGTTAATGGTCGTATAGTGGATATACCAAGTTATCGTTGCAAACCCCGAGATATTATTACTACGAAGGATAAACAAAGATCGAAAGCTCTGATTCAAAATTATATTGCTTCGTCCCCTCACGAGGAACTACCAAATCATTTGACTATTGACTCATTCCAATATAAAGGATTAGTAAATCAAATAATAGATAGTAAATGGATCGGGTTAAAAATAAATGAGTTGTTAGTCGTAGAATATTATTCCCGACAGACTTGAACCTAACGAACATAACAAAGAAAGGGGGTTCAGACAATTATGTCCCCCCTTTTTCAACGAAAAAGTAAATAGATCTAAGGGCCTTGATCCGCATTTTTCTCATTCACGTATCATAAATCGCTCCCGTATCGCAGTAATGTAATTAGGAATAGAGGTTTTTTATCAAAAAAACTATTGGAATAATGATATGAATTGTTATTTGATTTGATATATTGTGGTCGGTAACGCTGGTGAATTAACAGAAACGGAAAGAGAGGGATTCGAACCCTCGGTAAACAAAAAGCCTACATAGCAGTTCCAATGCTACGCCTTGAACCACTCGGCCATCTTTCCTACATAATCTTATTATTGACCAGAAACCGAGTGAATAGCGAGTTACTCATATTATTTTATTGCAGTACGGGCACAACCGAGGTTCTATAGGAATAAAAAATTCCTTTCCAATTTCATATTTATCAACAACAACTTCTCTTATCATTTATCCCCTTATCATCTATCCCATAGATCTATTACAAATTCATGAATCGTACTATGGATTTTTCTATTTCATTTCAACGGTATAATGATTATTCCATCCCTTTTCTTTCCTCCTTGGATCATAACCAAATCAAAATTTCTCGAGTTATAAGAATCCATAGTAAAATAAAGTCCTTGGTTATTCAACTTAGATGAAATAGTAATAGTTCTGCTCATTTGTATACTACGAAATTTATATGAAATTCAATCTGATTCAAAAGTCTCCTATCTCTCTTTGTCCGAAAAGAATACAATTTGAGCGGAAGGTACATATCTTTTTAGTTAGAATTTTTCTTTTTTTATGTTATTCTGTAATGTACAGTTCCTTTGTTTGTGGGATCATTTTCCCCGAGCCGAGGGGGTAATGAGAAGAATTATAGAATGGATTGCTAATTATGCCTAGATCTCGGATAAATGGAAATTTTATTGATAAGACCTCTTCGATTATAGCCAATATTTTATTACGAATAATTCCGACAACTTCAGGAGAAAAAAAGGCATTTACCTATTATAGAGATGGTGTGATTTGATTCTTTTTTCTTGTTTTTTTTTTTTTTTAGCCCTCATTTCATTCTTACGAGAAAAGACGTGGTTCGGAATAGAAAGAACCCGATTTAAAAAATAAAGTTACGCTTAGTGAAGGTAAAGTTTGGAGATAGAACAATTCCTTCTGTCGTGTATCCTCGATTGATCCAGCCTCAGATACTTTAATTTACTTTAAATATCGATTTTAGTATTGAACAAAAGGTTACACCTATAGGTTCTGTATTGCGGGGCAATCCTACTCCAATAGTACCAATAGGCGGCATAGGGGAAGAAGCACTACACTAGGAATCAACAACACGAAAACTTTGTTATTTTGTTATAAATTGCTCTTTTCCTTATCGGTATCGGGCCTAACAAGAATGGTTGGGACAACAAACATCCATCTCGTTCGTACTTTGGATACCCGTATAACCATCAAAGATCGTTGAAGTGACTAATTCCTGGAAATAGTAGGCGTTGAGGACAAAGAAATCGTTGGAGTTACCATGTCTATCTAGCACTAATATGATTGGTGTTAAGAAAAAAAACCTCTTGCGGGAAGGCTGGCTAGAGATTTCTTGTAAAAATACCAGCTCCTGTCAGTTCATAATAAGAATAGGGAATTTTGGATTCCATGGATTATTCCCCTTAGTACTATGCACAGAAGGGGGGAGCCGTATGAGATGAAAATCTCACGTACGGTTCTGGAGCGGAGATTTTTTGAATAAAATGAACGACCGTAACGGATGTCGGCTCAATCCGAAGGAAATTATGCGGAAGCTTTACAGAATTATTATGAAGCTACGCGACCAGAAATTGATCCCTATGATCGAAGTTATATACTCTATAACATAGGCCTTATACACACAAGCAACGGGGAGCATACAAAGGCTTTGGAATATTATTTCCGGGCACTAGAACGAAACCCATTCTTACCACAAGCTTTTAATAATATGGCCGTGATCTGTCATTACGTGCGACTATCTCCACTATAGAAAGAAGGAAAAAAAAATCAAATTGGCTAGTCAATACTAGAAAAAAATAGGCTTTCTACATATGCATCGTCCAAAGCAACGATTTTTATCAGCTGTAGCAAGGAAAGAAACTTCATGATAACAAAAAAAAGGAAGAAAATAAGTACGGCCTACATATTATACTCTATGGATAAAGGATCGAATTGATAAAGAAAGCACCGTAAAGATCAATTAGCGAGCTTTTGGGTTCGATACAATTAAGAACTGCTTACTTATGTCACGATATGGGATATAAAGTTAGGAATCAACTTATGTAATAGAGTCGATCCACTAAAGTATTGAGCAGCGGTGTAGCATCAGATCCCAAAGATAGTAAGTTCTTTTTTCTTATGGAAGAAAGTCTTTTTCAAAGATTCTATATAAATAAATTTCATATATGAAACCGAGATAGTTACCTTTCAGAAAATTATAACGATATAGGGGATATCTATGCTTCATTTTTCTGAAGGTGGGAGAAAAGCTAAAACTAATTAATTATTGATCAAAATTAGAATTTGAAACTTATGTAATTAACTTCTTCTGGTTAACCCAAGAAAAATGGGATAGATTTATCATAAATCTAATTCAGTTAGCATAGGGTAAATTCAAATGAGACCGCAAAAAGAATTGATTGTTGAGCCGTATGAGGTAGGAAACTCTCAAGTACGGTTCTAAGGGAAGGAATTGACCCACCTATCCCAACCGGGGAGAACAGGCCATTCTGCAGGGTGATTCTGAAATTGCGGAGGCTTGGTCCGATCAAGCTGCTGAGTATTGGAAACAAGCTATAGCGCTTACTCCAGGTAATTATATTGAAGCACATAATTGGTTGAAGATCACGAGGCGTTTCGAATAAAAAAAAAACGACTCGTTAATTCATTAAAATTGATT